TGGTCATTATGGGAAAATCCTTTACGAAGGAGATACATTAGTTACATTTATATATGAAAAATCGAGATCTGGTGACATAACGCAAGGTCTTCCAAAAGTAGAACAAATCTTAGAAGTGCGTTCGATTGATTCAATATCGATGAACCTCGAAAGGAGAGTTGAAGGTTGGAACGAGCGTATACCAAGAATTCTTGGGATCCCCTGGGGGTTTTTGATTGGAGCTGAGCTAACCATAGCCCAAAGTCGTATCTCTTTGGTTAATAAGATCCAAAAGGTTTATCGATCCCAGGGGGTACAGATCCATAATAGACATATAGAGATTATTGTACGTCAAGTAACATCAAAAGTGTTGGTTTCAGAAGATGGAATGTCTAATGTTTTTTCGCCTGGAGAATTAATCGGATTGTTGCGAGCGGAACGAGCAGGGCGCGCTTTGGACGAATCGATCTGTTATCGGGCAATCTCATTGGGAATAACAAGAGCGTCTCTGAATACTCAAAGTTTCATATCCGAAGCAAGTTTTCAAGAAACCGCTCGAGTTTTAGCAAAAGCTGCTCTACGAGGTCGTATTGATTGGTTGAAAGGCCTGAAAGAGAACGTTGTTCTGGGGGGGATTATACCTGTTGGTACCGGATTCCAAAAATTTGTGCACCGTTCAAGGCAAGACAAAAACATTTATTTGGAAATCAAAAGAAAAAATCTATTCGAGTTGGAAATGAGAGATATTTTGTTACACCATAGAGAATTATTTTGTTCTTACGCGACAAACAATTTCCATGAGACAAATTTCCATGAGACAAATTTACATGAGACATCAGAACAATCATTTATGCGATTTAATGATTCCTAAGAGCGGATTCATTTTCACTTTAACTATCTTTTAACTATACTGGTCTGATTATTGATTTGGTAATAAATAAAATAAGTAATTAAAAAAATTTATGGTTTGTGCCGTGTATCAATGGTCAATCCCCGGTAGAAGGTTCCATCGGAACAATTATTTATTTCAAGGTACCTCGTCTCTTTGTTAATAATATGAAAAAGAAAAAACAAAAAGGAAGTGTGGGAAAAAATGACAAGAAGATATTGGAACATCAATTTGGAAGAGATGATGGAAGCAGGAGTTCATTTTGGTCATGGTACTAAGAAATGGAATCCTAGAATGGCCCCTTACATTTCTGCAAAGCGTAAAGGTATTCATATTACAAATCTCGCTAGAACTGCTCGTTTTTTATCAGAAGCCTGTGATTTAGTTTTTGATGCAGCAAGTAGGGGAAAAAACTTCTTAATCGTCGGTACCAAAAATAAAGCATCGGATTCAGTAGCATCAGCTGCAATAAGGGCTCGGTCTCATTTTATTAATCAAAAATGGCTCGGTGGTATGTTAACGAATTGGTCCACTACGGAAACGAGACTTTATAAGTTCAGGGACTTAAGAGCAGAAGAAAAGATGGGGAAACTCAACCGTCTCCCCAAAAGAGATGCAGCAATGTTGAAGAGAAAATTATCTACCTTGCAAACATATCTCGGTGGGATCAAATATATGACGGGATTGCCTGATATTGTGATCATCGTTGATCAGCAAGAAGAATATACGGCTCTTCGAGAATGTGCCATTTTGGGGATTCCAACGATTTGTTTAATCGATACAAATTGTGACCCAGATCTTGCAGATATTTCGATTCCAGCCAACGATGACGCTATAGCTTCAATTAGATTGATTCTTAACAAATTAGTATCCGCAATTTGTGAAGGTCGTTCTAGCTATATAAGAAATCGTTGATTATGATTAAGATTAAGAATAATAAAATTAGTTAATGTTAATTATTGGGCAACTCCATAGATTTATTGGATCGGTTACTTTTAAAAAAATTTTTTAAAATAGATAAAAAAAAAGAACTGGGGATATTGATATATATTATGATGTTATGTGATTTCTTGGTATCCTAAATATATGATTAATGATTCAAGTTGGTGAGTTGAGAAAGAAATGGTTGAATCAAACTAATTCCTTTTTTGAAGTTCAATTTCTATCAGAGGACAATATGAATGTTATACCATGTTACATTAAAACACTCAAGGGGTTATACGATATATCGGGTGTAGAAGTAGGCCAACATTTCTATTGGCAAATAGGAGGTTTACAAATCCATGCCCAAGTACTTATCACTTCTTGGGTCGTAATTGCTATCTTGTTAGGTTCAGCCATCATAGCTGTTCGGAATCCACAAACCATTCCGACCGACGGTCAGAATTTCTTTGAATATGTCCTTGAATTTATTCGAGACTTGAGCAAAACCCAGATTGGAGAAGAATATGGACCTTGGGTTCCCTTTATTGGAACTATGTTCCTATTTATTTTTGTTTCTAATTGGTCAGGTGCCCTTTTACCTTGGAAAATCATACAGTTACCTCATGGGGAGTTAGCTGCGCCCACGAATGATATAAATACTACTGTTGCTTTAGCTTTACCCACGTCAGTGGCATATTTTTATGCAGGTCTTACCAAAAAAGGGTTGGGTTATTTCGAGAAATACATCAAACCAACTCCAATACTTTTACCAATTAACATCCTAGAAGATTTCACAAAACCCTTATCTCTTAGTTTTCGACTTTTCGGGAATATATTGGCTGATGAATTAGTAGTTGTTGTTCTTGTTTCTTTAGTCCCTTCAGTAGTTCCTATACCTGTCATGTTTCTTGGATTATTTACAAGTGGTATTCAAGCTCTTATTTTTGCAACGTTAGCCGCGGCTTATATAGGCGAATCCATGGAGGGTCATCATTGACTAGTTTTCGAAATAGTCTTTTTTTTTAGCTTATCCCAATTCATGCATGGTTCAAGATAATCCGCTTGGTTGGAGAACATAATAGATATAAATACGTATGAATATATGACCTAGAGTCGTAGGAGAGAAGATGAACGATATTACGGAATTGTAAAAAAAAAGATGGGTTGGGGAGGTCACACTAGATGTATGTAATGTCTATAAGTCCAGCCACTTTTTGTGTGGGTTTCGAGGAATGATTCTATAATCCGATTCAATATAAAATGTGGCCAGTTTACGTTATGGAAGAAAGAAATGTATATGTAATATGTATATGTAATATTAGATATTCACTAGTTATATAGTCCTATCTATATATAAATAGAAGTCCTTATGCCTTACCTATATACTAACTAACTATATATATATCTAACTATATGCTATATATATGTAATATATATATAGCAATATATATAGATAGCAATATATATAGCAAAATAAATAAAGCAAAATAAATAAAAAAAAATATATATATATATATATATATATATATATATATATATATATATATATATAGATATATATTTTATAAAAATATATATATATATATATATATATATATATATATATATGTATTGATATACATATTGATATCGTTGATATCGATCATATTGATATCCATTGCATATATTGATGATTGCATATATTGATTTGATTGCAGTTTACTGCATTTAGATTAGATGGATTACAAGATAAGTCAAGTCCTTTCTTCTGTTTCATTTGTGATTGTGGATTGGATGAAAAAACAGATGAACTCAAGGATATAGAAGAGTAAAGAACGAAGGATGGAATGAAAGAATGTTTGGAAAGAAAGAAATGCAATAACTAGAGCCGTATGTATATAGATTTACAAAAACTTCATCATGGGTAGAAACAAAAAACGAGATATCGAAGTAGTTCTGACGATTCAGTAATATTATCATTAGTTTTTAGTTACTCCAACCCAATAGATCTTAATGATCAAACTTAATGATAAAATTAAGTAATAATTCATTGGTTGATTGTATCATTAACCATTTCTTTTTTTTTTGGTGCGAGGAACTTACCATGAATCCACTGATTTCTGCCGCTTCCGTTATTGCTGCTGGATTGGCTGTAGGACTTGCTTCTATTGGACCCGGAGTTGGTCAAGGTACTGCTGCAGGCCAAGCTGTAGAGGGTATTGCGAGACAACCAGAAGCAGAGGGTAAAATACGAGGTACTTTATTGCTTAGTCTAGCTTTTATGGAAGCTTTAACAATTTACGGACTGGTTGTGGCATTAGCGCTTTTATTTGCGAATCCTTTTGTTTAATCCTAGAAATGTAAAAAAGTACCTTAGATTACATACTTATTTTACTTTTTTTCTTTATTAACTTGAAATTAAATTGTCGTTTGCTTCTTCGAATTATATCAACACTTTACTCCTATAATTACTTATTTGTTGAGACTACAGGAAGGACTGCTTTGAGGATGAGGAATTACCAGATCACTCGCTTTCTTCCTTCCCATCCTTAGCTTAGTACAATGGAAACCTTTTTCCTTTTAGGAAACGTTTTCACAAACGATATATTTCACAATTGAAATGAGACCTAAGACCTAACCTAAATGAAATTACTAGATTTAATCTATTCCCATTAAAAAGGGGGAAATTCAATTAAAAATAAATAAATTGATCAAAAAGGAAAGGGGCGAGTGAAGTAATAGAAAAAGAACTTTGTTCTTTGTCAGTCCTATCTATAAGAGGAAAGCATATGAAAAATGTAACCGATTCTTTCGTTTTCTCACGCCATTGGCCATCCGCCGGGGGTTTCGGGTTTAATACCGATATTTTAGCAACAAATCCAATAAATCTAAGTGTAGTGATTGGTGTATTGATTTTTTTTGGAAAGGGAGTGTGTGCGGGTTGTGTATTTCAAGAATAGGTTGGATCCATCCGGCTGCACTTTACTTTATTTATAGTTATTTATAGTTATAGTATATTTAGGATAAATAGGAAAAAAGGTGCACGATCTCGACGAATTACTTCTGAATAAATTCAAAAATCATATGTAAGAACCATAGCATTTCGTGACTTATTGGTAAATCAACTTTGATTCTCTATCAACCAATAATGTGAGACCATTAACATGGTTAAAGCTAAACTGTTTGAAGTCCAGGCAAAACATGGTACTCTTTCTACGACTACATTAGT